ATAAACAGTATTGTTACTCTTACTCCCGTCGGGATAAATCTGACCCCTTCCCCGGTTCCCGCCCACGTATATAGGATACTTTAAAAAGTGAATATCTTTCTTAGTAGCAGGGTCGGGGGAAAGGATAGGAAAGGTGATTTCACTATATTTCTGACCGGATACGGGTCCTATCACAAGAATATTTTTTTTATTGGGACGATAGCTCTGAAAAGACAAATTGCCCATCTTTTCTTTAATCTCGGGAGAAATACGATCGGGAGGAGCTAATTCAAACCCTTCTGGTAAAATAAGAACAGCCCCTACATTCAAACCCCCCTTTTTACCATTAGCAAGAACTTGTTTCAGTTGCATATCATAAGGAATTCGAACAACTGCTTCAAATACAGTATCAGGAAGTACTGCCTGTGGAACCTCAATATCGACGGGCTTACTTGCTAAATGGCAATTGGCACAGACAATCCGCCCAGTCGCTTCTCGTGGATTTTCATAACCCTGTTGTGCAAAAATAGGATATGCATTTGAGATGGCTGTCCGAGTTATGATATATATCATGAGCGATACGGCAATAGATCGAGTAATCTGTTCCTTTATCCAATAAAAAGTCTTTCGAGTTTCCATGGTCCAATCTTGATCCCAAAATTTCTACAATAAATGGGGTAAGTCGCTAATATAGTTTCCTATCCACGATTCTGCTAGTTACTGGGGAATAAATTAAATGGAATAATATAAGATGAACCTCCAAAATGGGTCGAAATAGAAGGCCTAAGTGCGATTTTTAATGATTTAGTTAGGTACAACTACAAAGTAACAAACGTTCTAATCTAATTAGATTAATTATGTAGATCTTCTATCAGTCATTCATTGAATGATAAATAACTACAAGTGAAGGAGATACGCGATTTAAATAACGAAAAATCCAATATTTAAAAATGGTATCCAGAATGACTGGAAAAGTGGAAACCAGACCAGATATAATCTCATCATTATGAACAAATCCAAAATGTTTGTATATAGAGCCAACCATTAGTTCCCAACCGTGGGGTGAGTGGAATCCGATACACAAATCCGTTACTAAAAGAATAGAAAAAGCTTTGACTGTATCGCTTAAGTTATATAGGAATTTCTGGGCCCAAGAGTTAAGAATAACAAGTTCTTGATTACCCAAAATGGAATAACCGCTTAGAATAAAAAAACAGATTATATTTGTTGAGAAGTGCAAAATCGTATGGATCCCATCTTCATTGTGTATCTTGATTAATTGAATCATTTCTTTTTGGATTGCTATACGAAGTTTTTGTAGATGTGTCTCCGAGTATTCTTCGACCATTTCCTCCAAGACAAGGAGTTCCTCTAATTTTATGAATTTTTCTAGAATTCCCCTTTCTTGAATATCATTCAAAAAAATTTCTGATTGCCCAGCATTCCACCACTTAGTGACCCAAGATTCCAGGCTTTTATTAAATGAGAGAGAAAGGCACCAGGGCAAAAATACTATAAATAGAAGCTTTAACGAGGGAGTAAATGCTTTCTTTTTTGTCATTTTTTGATCGGTGAATTGTTAACTAACCCACCTCGTTTGTTGACTCTATGCAATCGAATATTTCTTTCACGCATGAGTTATATACAAGATAGGAAACCTATAAATTCAATTGATTTTCTTTGTTGTTATTGAATCTAGAAAGAAGATAGAAATCAACTAAGAAGGCACTTCGAATGAAGAAATACTAAACAAATATTGTTTCACGATACCTCAATCGGTCAACAATTGTCTCCTTTGGATGAAGGATCGAAAGACCCCCTTTAAGTAATGAAAGTAATGAATATTAGTTAAATTTTGAGACGAAAGAATTCCCGTTGTATCAAAATAGCCAATATTTCAAAACAAATTCGTGGATTACTCACAGTCAGGAATAGAATAATTGACGAAAAGAGATTACGATAATCAACGTGACAAAACAGAACCGAAATTGGCTAGTGATAAAATGTAATTGTGCTTTTTGGATTGGTTATTAACGAACATAAAATAAAGGATAAAAAGAAACATCGATTGAAAAAAAAAATTACAAGATAGGATTTATCTGGATTTAAAGTAACAATTCTAACAATTATTAAACTTAACAAAAAAGGATCAATTTCTTTATACCGAAATGGTTTGATATATGAATTATTTGGATTTGTTATTTGTTTGAATTAAGTTTCCTGGATTTGCATACGTATAAAAAAAACCACAAAAAGAGTTTCATTTTATGGTTGTTCCGTCCGCTTTGACTCGAATGAGCCTTTTGATGAAACTTCACATTTAAATTTTGTTATGTTATCGAAAAAGGAAGATTCTTTTCATTTTTCCCTCCTGCTGAGAAAGGCATTTCTTTTTCACGGATTTCTCAAAATACTTCAAGCGGTACACGCAAGAAATAGGCCAATTCAGCAGCCTTTTGTTCAATTTCTCGCGGAATCAAATTATCATCAGTAAGAGTTAAAGGAATGGCCCCTTGTCCGCGGATGTCCATATAAAGAACACGACGAGCATAAATACCCTCTTTAACTTCTATTCGAATGGACTGAATATCTTTTAGAAGGAATCGGAGGAATATGCGACGGTTTTTTCCAGGAAATCCCCAACGAAAAATACACACTATGCCTTCCCTTCTATCAAATCGATCATAACCACTGCCTACATTCCATGAAATTGTGCACCACAAATAGGAGCTAATAAAGAGACCCGAGATTCCGTAGAAAGACATCACGATCCCTTGCGGAAAAAAAGATATCCAACTTCTCCCAAGATAACTCGAAGTTCCAACCAATAGGAATCCTAATGAACTTAAAAAAAGGATAAAAGCCCAGCAGAAATTACTTATTTTGCGAGACCCCATTATAAGTTCTATCCATATATGTTCTGATCGCCAACTCATACTTGATCCGATTAAATTTTTTTGTAATTTAGAGCATACCTCAAATTAATTTGACTTTACTTTTTTTGTTTACCAAGTAACTCTCATCAACTAGCACTAGAACCTTTACGAGTAAGTGGAGTAAGTCATCAAATTAAAATTGGTTAGAGCTAAAATCATAAGATACCCCTTAATATGAATATGATATGATCCCACTATAGATATAGATAGAGATCCCCGGTCTTTCTCTTTCAGCCATTCGGTGTCCTGGTCGATTTGAAAACAGCTAGAATTAATTTACTCATACTCATATATCATGCAGGTGTTAGAATTCTTTCCTTTATCTTTCTATGCGGCAAAAATAACATATTATACCGAATTCAATTAAATAGATATCTGTGTTTTGAAAAAAAAATGGAAGAAATTAGGCCCCGCCGGATCTAAATAATCTTATTTTTTTGAACATGAAGAGATAAAGAAGCCATTGCAATTGCCGGAAATAGTAGGCCTACTAAAGGCACAAAAATAGAAGGAAAGCTGAAAGTTGTCATAAAATGGGTGCCTCAATTTATTATTTGTACTTGTTATTGTTTATTTAAAAATAAACATTTTTTATACTATGTTATACTAAATTATAGTTATACTAAATTATAATTAAGAATTTGAATTATTATGAATTTAATTCAATTTGAAATTCTTAGTATAGAGTTAACTATCTATAATATATAAATAAATATATAGATAAATATATAGTTAACTACCTAAGTTAATGTTAATATATAGAATAAACACAAGAAATCTAGAACTAACTAAACGAACTTATTCATCTTTCGAATCTTTCTACACGAAAGATATGCAGGAAAATCCCCCTTTGTTCTTGATTTTTTTGTCTTTTATTCTTCTTCGTGTCTTCTAATTTAATATTAATAAAGAAAGATTTTCCTAAACATTATTGAAAGATTCATTAAAATCCGAACCAATAGGGGTTGTTAGCTAAAACAGGATTTTCGGTAAATGGAAATAGAGAAAAAGAAAAAATCTCGACGATAAGAAGAAATTCGTTTTGTTTTCCTAATTTGAAGAATTCACCCTTTTTTTGATAAAGACTTCTTAATTAGTAATCAAAATATAGTTAAAAAAAAAAAAAAAGAATTATCCCAACCTTTTGATTCTTTCTACAGTTAGATTGTATGAAAACAACAAAAATTCCATTCTTAGTTCCTTTTATTCCGATAAACTAACTACTTAATTTGCTAAAAAACAAATAATTTGACTTAGTTCTCTATTGAATTTTGATTCAAAGGAAGGAAAGCATGGAACGCAAGTAACTCACTCAGAACACTTTTTAAAATATTACGTGGGACAATTAGGTCGAATAAACCCTTCTCGAATAGGTATTCAGCCGTTTGCGAACCTTCGGGTACTGTTTGATTCAATGTTTGTTCAATTACTCGTTTACCCGCAAATGCAATGTAGGCATTGGGTTCGGCAATAATGATATCACCCAACATACCAAAACTCGCCGTCACCCCGCCAGTAGTAGGAGATGTAAGGATTGATATATAAAATAACTTTTTATTTGATTGATAATCATATAAAACAGATGAAATTTTAGCCATTTGCATTAAGCTCAAACTTCCTTCTTGCATGCGCGCCCCTCCGGAAGCGCATACTATAATAAGAGGTAGAAACTTATTGGTGGCGTACTCAATCAAACGAGTAATTTTTTCCCCGACTACGGATCCCATACTACCCCCCATAAATTGAAAATCCATAATCCCAACTGCTACGGGAATGCCATTTAGTTGGCCGATGCCGGTTTGGACCGCCTCAGTTAATCCTGTCTTCCTTTGATAAGAATCAATGCGATCTTTATAAGGTTCTTCTTCGGAATGAAATTCAATGGGATCCAGAGAAACCATGTCTTCATCCATAGGATCCCAAGTATCGGGATCGATCGAAAGTTCGATTCTATCTGAACTACTCATTTTCAAATGATATCCACATTGTTCACAAATATTCATTTTTGATTTCAAAAATTTCTTATAATTTAATCCATAACAATTTTCGCATTGAACCCACAAATCCCTATATTTTTGACTTACA